GGAATTCAAGTGCAAATTGCAGGACGTATCGACGGAAAAGAAATTGCGCGTGTTGAATGGATCAGAGAGGGTAGGGTTCCACTACAAACCATTCGAGCTAAAATTGATTATTGTTCCTATACAGTTCGAACGATCTATGGGGTATTAGGCATCAAAATTTGGATATTTATAGACGGGGAATAATAAACCTTTATTCCCTTTGCATTCTATCCGGCGATGGAACAAAAAATGAGAAATTCGTTTCTTCTTTTTCTTTTGTGTTCAATAAAAAAAATGAACAATTATAATTCTATAGGGTTGAATAAAAATTCAATTAATCTTTTGATAAAATTGCTATGCTTAGTGTGTGACTCGTTGGTTTTTTGAGGGTTAGTATAAAAAACCAGCCCCACGGTATAAACAAATAGTAATAACCAACTCATCACTTCGTATTATCTGGATCCAAAGAATCAGTCAAGATATGATATATTGTTCATATTGTTGTAGCAACTGAAATCTTTTTTTATTATTTATTAATAAATATATGCTTCTAAGTTGTCAATCGAAATAAAAAAGAAAGGGTATGGATAAATGGAAGGATGAGAGAAAGAAAGAAAAAGAATATTGATGATATAGAATTCCAATATGTAAGGTCTATGAGTCATCTCAGAAAAAAGCTGTGTAATAAAGCATCAATACGGATTCATCATTAACATTAAATGGATCTGCTCATCGAACAAAAAATAAAGAGCTTCGAGCCAATAAAGGCTAAGAATATTGACTCAAGAACTAATAGCTCCATTGTAGAATTCAGACCTAACCATTAAGTAAGAAGCGATGGGAACGATGGAACCTGTGAATTCAAAAGATTCTAGTGAAAATGAATTCGAATGATTCATGGATCGGGATGGCGGAACCGACCAGAGACCAATTCATCTATTCGGAAAAGTTATAAACTAATGATAGAACTGAAATAGAAATTGAAAGAGTAAATATTCGCCCGCGAACACTTTATTTTCTTGGATTGCTAAATTTGGGTCAATCCAATACGATAAAGAGTAAAACAAAAGAAAGATTCGTTTTAACATTCTAAAATAGATAAATATAAGAAAAAAAATAGTTATGTTATTTAATATATTTAGTTATCTATACAAACAAGATATACAAATTCATAATAGATTTTATCTAGATTAAATGAAATCCATGATTCATTATATTACTTATTAAATACATGTATATCTTGATTCAAATTATATTCTATCTGAATTGAATTCAAAATGTTTAATTTGAATTCATTTTATTCGCGAGGAGCTGGATGAGAAGAAACTCTCACGTCCAGTTCTGTAGTAGAGATGGAATTCAAAACAAACCATCAACTATAACCCCAAAAGAACCAGATTCCGTAAACAACATAGAGGAAGAATGAAGGGAATATCTTATCGAGGTAATGATATTTGTTTTGGTAAATACGCTCTTCAGGCACTTGAACCCGCTTGGATCACATCTAGACAAATAGAAGCAGGTCGACGAGCAATGACACGAAATGCACGTCGCGGTGGAAAAATATGGGTCCGTATATTTCCAGATAAACCAGTTACAGTAAGACCCGCAGAAACACGTATGGGTTCAGGTAAAGGCTCTCCCGAATATTGGGTAGCTGTTGTTAAACCAGGTCGAATACTTTATGAAATGGGTGGAGTAACAGAAAATATAGCCAGAAGGGCTATTTCAATAGCAGCGTCCAAAATGCCTATACGAGCTCAATTCATCATTTCGGGATAAAAAAGAAATAGGCCTTGAGTAAAAAAAAAATAGCGGGTGCGGGTTTCTTTTTTTGGACAAACAATATTTCTTTTTTTCTTCGACCTTTGTATTTATTGTAAAAAACAGATAAAAAAAATGATATGATTCAACCTCAGACCCATTTGAATGTAGCAGATAACAGCGGGGCTCGAGAATTGATGTGTATTCGAATCATAGGAGCTAGCAATCGTCGATATGCTCATATTGGTGACGTTATTGTTGCTGTGATCAAAGACGCAGTTCCAAACATGCCTATAGAAAGATCAGAAGTGGTCAGAGCTGTAATTGTCCGTACTTGTAAAGAACTTAAACGTGACAACGGTATGATAATACGATATGATGACAATGCTGCAGTTGTGATTGATCAAGAAGGAAATCCAAAAGGAACGCGAGTTTTTGGTGCGATTGCCCGAGAATTGAGACAGTTCAATTTTACTAAAATAGTTTCATTAGCTCCCGAGGTATTATAAAATGAGAGCACGATATGGTTATAGTAGGGTATTTAAAAGAAATAGATTAAGATTCATTTAGTAGATTTTGTCTCACGTATATACCTTTCAAAATTAATATTCATAAACAAATACGTAAAAAAAAAAAGAAAAACATGTTGATTATATCCAAATTTGGAGGCACCAATAATTTTAATTAATCATGGGTAGTGATACTATTGCTGACATAATAACCTCTATACGAAATGCCGATATGTATAGAAAAAGCG